CTTAAATCAAGATTAAACTCCCTTCTTATTGTAAGTAAGATGTTCTTTATCTAAACTAAATCTTGTAATTTATATTAAATTTCCGAATAAAATTATTAAATTAAATAATAATAAAGTTAATGGTATAAAATATGTTCAACATATCGTTATTAATTGGTCATAACGTAGACGAGGTAAAACTCCTCGAATTAAACAAATAAAGAATGTAATTAACCTAAAACAAAAAAAATTAATAAACCTTGTTAAAGAAGAAAAAAAGAAGAATCTAATAACAAATCTAGAAAAAAAGATTATAATATTTTCTCCTAAAAAAATAATTGTATAAGAAAATCCTCCATATTCTACGGAGTATCCTGATACTAATTCTCTTTCTCCTTCAGCAAGGTCAAAAGGGGTTCGATTTATTTCTGCAAGAAGAGAAATACAAGTAAGTATTAGAAAAAAAGGACATATGATAAAAATTTTTATTAATTTTCATTTATAAAATCCTTCAATAGAAAAATCTGACACTAAAAAGATAATTGAAAGGAAAATAAATCTCATAATTACTTCATATGAAATAGATTGTCTTACAGATCGGATTGACCCAAGTATTGAATAAGTTGAGTTAGAAGACCAGCCAGAAAGTATAATTCCATAAACAGATAATCCAAAGATTAGAATTATTGTAATAAAAGAAACTGAATTTCTTATCCCTCCTCAAATGAAGGGAAATACAATTCAACAAAGTAATGCTAAAAAAAACATAAATAAAGGGGAAAAATAAAAAATTAATTTATTACTTCATACCACAGGTATGTCGTCTTTTGATAATAATTTTACAGCATCTCTAATGGGTTGTAGAAAACCTCCTAAAGAAACTTTATTTGGCCCTTTTCGTTCATGAACATATCTTAGAATTTTTCGCTCTATTAACGAAAAAAAAGCTACAGATAGTAAAATTATTAAAATTAAAAAAACTTCATGAATAAATATTAAAATATAATTAAAAATTTCTATCATTAGGTTAATATTTTTTTCGTAACCTTCCTCCTTTATTATATGTAAATCGAATAAAAAAAATAACTAATATTAGTAACAAACAAATTAAAAATAGTCTAACAAGAAAATCTGATTTATAGAATAGTTTTAAATTTTCTAAATGAAATGATCAAAAAAAAAAATTCGCGCGCGAGAAAATTTTTCTGGAGTAAGTTAAAATAAAAACAGTTATTAACCTGGTAAGAACAAAAAACTTTTTTTTCCATGAAAAAGAAGAAGATGGAATCTGTGGGTTTAATCTTACGATATAAGCGAATACTAAAAAAAGTCCTGTAGCTATTACAATAATTATTAACCCAAGCCCTCAAAATATTTTAGTTTGTAAAAAACAAATTAAACATGATAAAAAAGTAAAAAAAAATAGACATATCAAACAAATAATTAAATCTCTAGAGAAAAAAAATAAAAAAATTATTAAAAAACAAAAAAAAATAATTAATCAACTTAACTCTTTCATCTTGTTAAAGTTCTAATATGGCAGATTAGTGCTATGAATTTAAGATTCATCTATGAAGTTAACTTCTATTAGAATAATTTATAATTTAGAAACACTTTCCAGTACTTCTACTTTGTTTCGACTTACCCCAAGTATGACTCGGGGGTGACGGGCGATTTGTACAAAAGGAGGATCATATTCATAAATTTATTATTAAAATTTATTACTCTTAAATTCATTTTCAAAAATCTTTTCAAAAAATTTATTCACTTTTATAAAAATTGTAATACATCTTACCTTAACCATATCTTTCACCTTTACCTGATTTATTTGGCCAGAAGGACCCATTACTGAAAATACTTAATTAAATTCATAAACGGCGGTGGGAAAAGTGGCTATTTCAAAGTTAAGTAAAATTCTTTGGGTACTATCTATTTAAAAGACATATTCATCTAAACTGAATTCCTAACTGCCATGAAATTTAAATTTCCTGTAATTAGCAGTATTATTCTACAATTTTGGTATTAACTCTTATAACAGGGTATCTAATCCTGGTTTTTTTAAAGTTTTAATACTATCAATCAAAATAATGATCATTATACTGATTGGACCTACTATAATAATTCCAATTTTTTTGGATAAATATTTATGTCTTGTAGATTTTAGTAAACTCAATCCTTATGTATGACCGCAGATGCTGGCACATAATTATCTAGATTTATTTTTATTACCTATAACTATTGTATATTTATATAAAGCTATTCTCTACTTTTTTGTATGAGAACTTAATATTAGGCTTACTAACAAGCAAACACAAAACTTAATTAGAAATTTTATTTTAAGAATTTTATTTATTTGTCCTTTCGTACTGATAAACTTCACTTTATGTGAAGATAGAAACTGACCTGACTTGCGTCGGTCTGAACTCAAATCATGTAAGGTTTTAATAGTCGAACAGACTAACCTGTGAAATTTTTGCTCCTCAAGGAAACCTTAATTCAACATCGAGGTCGTGAACATGAATTAAAATTTGTTCTTTTAACTCTTTATCACGCTGTTATCCCTAAGGTAACTTTTTATCTGATTTTAATTTAAGGTCATTAATCCCATTTTTGGGTTAATTTAAGAAAAAGTTTTTCATATTTTTCAATTGCCCCAATTAAACTTTTAGTAAAGAATTATTCTTTTTTTAAAGTAAAGATCTATAGGGTCTTCTCGTCTATCACATTTATTTAAGAATTTGCACTTAAAATTTAATTTCATTCTTAATTTCTAGGAAAGTATTTTTCTTGTTTAACCGTTCATTCCAGTATTCAATTAAAATACTATTTATTATGCTACCTTTGCACAGTCAGTATACTGCGGCTCTTTAAATAATCAGTGAGCAGGTTTTACCTTCTATTCATAAAAGAAAGCTATGTTTTTGTTAAACAGGCAGAAAAAATTTTTGCCGAGTTCCCAAGATAATTTTTTATTCAATTACTCATTATATCATAATTATTATATAATAAAATTATTATATTCACTTTTGTATATAATTAAATTTTATAAAAATTCATTTTTGCTTAAATAAATATAATTACTTAAAATTTTTAGCTAAATTGTAATTTCTCTAAGAACTTTCCTCCCTAGAGCTTGAAAGAAAAAATTTTTCAATTAAAAACGTAAAATATTATCTTTCTAGATTAAATCTATTTCCAAAAGAACCAGATAAATTAAAAAACGATTTAACTTTTAATTTCTATAAAAAAATTTAAAATTATTATGAAACATAAACTTTAATATTTTTATAAATCTTTTTAATTCGGGAATTTTTTTTTGAAAAATTTATTCAATATACCATGATGCAAAAGGTACTTTTAATACTTTTTATATATTAATTGTGTCCCTATCGGTTTTACTATATTAATTTTTCAGAAAAGTACTAAAAAAAAAATTTTTTTTGTTATTAATTTTATAAAGTACAAAAGAATATTTATCCTGTTTCTATAGGGCAGGTCTTCCTCATCAATATATACATACGTATAAGAACAGTCATACGACGTCGACAAAATGTCAATATCAAATAGCTGCTTCATAACCTACGTGATGTTTACTTGAAAAATGATTATTTATGATGCGAATTAGACATACTAATAATATTATAGTTCCAATAATTACATGAATCCCATGAAAGCCGGTTGATAAAAAAAAAATAGAACCAAAGACACTGTCTCTAATAGTGAATCTACACTCTAGATACTCAGTGAATTGTAAGATAGAAAATAAAATTCCTAAAAGAATGGTTAAAGCTAGAGAAATTGTAGCTCTTCTTTTATTACCTTCAATAATTGAATGATGACTTCATGTGACTGAAATCCCTGAAGAAATCAGAATTAATGTACCTAACAAGGGGACCCCCATAGGGTCCACCCTTGCAACCCCCGTTGGGGGCCAAGAATAAATTTGTACTCTAGGAGAGATCGAATAATAAAATAGTCTTCAAAAAAATGAGAAGAAAAAAAGAACTTCTGATGTAATAAACAAGACTATTCCTATTTTTAGACCTTTTTGAACTAATCAAGTATGGTTTCCTTGAAGAAACCCTTCGTTGCATACATCTCGTAATCACCCATATAATGTGAGAAAAAAAAAAAGAATCCTTAATATAGAAAGAAATCCTACATTTGGGATATTGTAAACATATATAACTCCTCTTAAAAGAAGTATATACCTAGCTCCTGACATATATAAAGGTCAAGGACTTTGATCAACAATGTGAAATGGAAAAAATCCAGATTTTAACATAGAGAATTAAATCTATAATTAGGTTTAATTGTTTTTTTCAGATTTTAGTTTATCAAAATATTAACTTGTCAAGTTGAAGAAAAAAATTGTTTTAAGTCTGATTTTTTTGAATTAAGGCAGAGCCATCTTTGATTTACAAGATCAAAATTTTACTTTAAAATATTAAAACTTTAATAAAGGAGAAATCTCATAAGAAAATTTACAGTTTTCCACCTATAATCAGACACTTTATTCTAAGTTATTTTTTAGTGATTATTGGTCTTGAAGAAAACACATGGAATGATGGAGGAATTCCAACAAATCATTCGATGAATACTCTAGATCTTGAATAAAATAAACAATTATTTTTTTTTGCTATTCTTATATATAATGTAGAAATAAAAAATACTACTCTTAATGTAGTAATTAGTGAACCTATTCTTGAAATAAAATTTCACCTATAAAAATTGTCTGGATAATCAATATAACGTCGAGGCATACCTCTTAATCCTAAGAAATGCTGAGGAAAAAATGTTATATTTACTCCAATAAATGTAATAAAAAAGTGAACTTTTATTAAAAATGAGTTTATAACAACTCCTGTAAATAATGGGAATCAATAAGTAATACCTGCAAAAATAGCATACACAGCTCCTATTGATAACACATAGTGAAAATGAGCTACCACATAATAGGAGTCATGTAAAACAATGTCAATAGAAGAGTTAGCTAAAACTACCCCAGTTAAACCACCAATTGTGAATAAAAAGACAAATCCTAGTCTTCATAGAGTTTGAGGGTTATAGTTAATTTTTCTACCAAAAAATGTAGATAATCAACTAAAAACTTTAACTCCCGTTGGAATAGCAATAATTATTGTAGCAGATGTAAAGTAAGCTCGAGTATCTACATCTATTCCTACTGTGAATATATGATGTGCTCAAACAATAAATCCTAAAATACCAATAGAAATTATTGCATAAATTATACCCAATACTCCAAACCTTTCCTTTTTCCCTCTTTCTTGGATGATGATATGAGAAATAATACCAAATCCAGGTAAAATTAAAATATAAACTTCAGGATGTCCAAAAAATCAAAATAAATGTTGATATAAAATTGGGTCTCCTCCTCCTGTAGGATCAAAAAACCTAGTATTAAAGTTACGATCTATTAATAATATAGTAATTGCTCCTGCAAGAACGGGGAGAGAAAGAAGAAGAAGAAAAGCTGTAATTAACACAGACCAATTAAATAAAGTTAATAGGTTAATGTGAGATTTTAGTAAATTTATGTTAAGTAAAGTTGTAATAAAGTTAATTGCTCCCATAATAGATCTAGCTCCAGCTAAATGGAGAGAGAAAATTGCTAAATCAACTGCATGGGTTGGGTGTCCAACTCACCCTGCAAGGGGTGGATAAACTGTTCACCCTGTTCCTACTCCTGTTCCTACTATTCTACTAGAGACTAGTAAAATAAGAGAAAAAGGTAGTAACCAAAATCTTATATTATTTATACGTGGGAATATTATGTCAGGAGCTCCAATCATAATTGGACATAATCAGTTAGCAAATCCACCAATTAGAATTGGTATAACTATAAAGAAAATTATTAGGAAAGCATGAGCTGTAACTACAGTATTATAAATAGATGGAGATCTAATTAATGTTCCTGGAGTACCTAGCTCAATACGAATAATTATTCTTATTCTAAATCCTAATAAACCTGATCAAATTCCAAAAATAAAATATAATATGCCAATATCTTTATGGTTAGAAGAAAATAATCATCGTTTAATTAGATTTTATTCTATTTAATACTTTAAATAAGGAGTCTAAATTCACCACTTCCACACAAATTGGTATAAAAGAGTGTAAAGCTCCACAAATTTCTGAACATTGACCATAAAATAACCCTATTCGATTTCTTTGAATAAAACATTGATTTAAACGGCCTGGATTTGCGTCTATTTTTACTCCTAATGATGGTACTGTTCAAGAATGAATTACATCAGCAGATGTAACAATTATTCGAATTTTTATATTAATAGGGATTACTACTCGATTGTCTACATCTAAAAGACGAAAATCACTTTTATCTTCGGAATCAGTTTTTATGTAAGATTGAAAGTCAATATCTACGTAATCTGAGTATTCATATGATCAGAATCATTGTTGTCCGATGGCCTTAATAGTTATTCTAGGGTCCAGAATTTCGTCTCTTAAATATAAAACTTTTAATGAAGGTAAAGCAATAAATGACAAGATTACTCCTGGAAATAAGGTTCATACAATTTCAATTTCTTCGTTAAATAAAAGTATAAGATTTACTAGTTTATTAAACAAAAGAAAAAAAATTACGTATGAAACTACGCACAGAATGAATAATAGAAAAAATAATGAGTGATCATGAAAGAATGTTAGTTGTTCTATTAAAAAACAAGCTGCATCTTGTAAATTGAACATAAAATGATTGTTTATAGAAGTAAGATTTATTTTAAAATCTATTTTCAGTTAGAAGCTGAAATTTTATTACTTCTCTTACAGAAATTAGTTTATTTTATTAAAACATTAAATTTGGGGTTTAAAGAAAAAAATTTCTGAATAATTATTATTCCCAAAAATGAGTCTTTCTAATTGGAAGTTAGACGTACATTAAATATACTTAATAATATTTTAAAGAAATATTGTATAAGAAATAATAGTAAGAAAAATACAAGGGATAAAATGAGAAATTAAAACTAAATTTTCTTTTGTATTTAAAGGTATGAACAAAATTTCATTATTTGATGACCCATGATTTACTATGTAATAGATAAAGATTGAATAGTAAGCTGATAAAAAAAAGTAAAAAATTAAAATTAAAACTATTATAAAAGAAAACACTTTTACTAATACTGTGCCAATAAATAACTCTCTTAAATTACCAGGGGTAAAAGGGAATGCTATGTTAATTACACAAAAAATAATTCATCAAAATCTAATTATTGGACATAAAATAGTTCTTGATTTATTTATAAACAAAGAACGAGATCCTGTTCGTTTATATATTACATCACATAAGTAAAATATGCCAGAAGAAGATAAAGCATGGGATAGTATTATTAATAGACTTCCAAATATAATAATATTTTTTTCAGTAAATACTCCAGTAATTATGAAATTTATATGTCTTACAGAAGAATAAGCAACAATTATTTTTATGTCAGGAGATAATAAACACATAAAACATGTTATAATTATACCCAGGCTTGAAATTCTTATAATTAAATAATGAGCCAGTCTATATGATGAATAATTAATAAAACGAATTAATCCATACCCTCCTATTTTTAATAAAATTCCGGCTAAAATTATTCTCCCAGCCACCGGGGCCTCTACATGAGCCTTAGGAAGCCAAAAATGAGCAAAAAAAAGAGGAATTTTGACTAAGAAAACTGTGAATAGAAGGAAAAAAAAAAAATTTAAAGTTATTTTAGCAGGGTCAATAATTAACATTATTGTAGGAACATTACCTCTTAAAAGATAGACTAAAAGTGGTATTGAAGGGATTGAAGTAAAATAAAAAAAATTAAAAAAAGCCTCTAACCGTTCAGGTTGATATCCTCACCCTAAAATCAATAATATAGTAGGGATTATAGATAATTCAAACATAGAAAAAAAAAAAATAGTATTTATTCTTAAAAATATTACTACCAATACAAGTATTAATGTACAAATTAAAAATAAACCTCCTTTTTTTTTTTCTTTTGAGTCGAAATTTCTTAAAGTTATAATTATTAGAAAAGAAATTCATAATGTTATTAGCCTCAAGTAAAGAGATATTTTATCAAAAAAAAAAAAAGGATTAATTATTTGAGGAAAATCTCATCTAAAAAAAATTAAACTAGTTCCAAAAATTAGAAATAAAAGAATTATTTCTCTTACTAGTAAATAACATATGTTTCAACATGGAACTAAAAAAAAACATAATATCAATATTTTTATTTAATTAAATTTATAGTTTTAAATTGATCTTTCCCTGATATGCGAGAAATTGAAATATAAGCTCCTAATCCTAGGACTCTTTCACAAACTATAAATGTTAGATAAACAACACACATTACCGAGCCTGGAAACCAGAATTTATGTAATATGTAAAGCAAAAAGAATAATCTTAATATAACCACTTCAATTCTTATAAGAATAGAGATAATTTTTTCTCTTATTAAAATTTTCATTAAACCTATAAAAAAAAAGAAAATAAAAAAAATTTCAACAATATTAAACACAAGTTTTAACTTCTTAAAAGTATTATTAAATTTGCAATTTAATAGTTTTTTTTAAACTATAAAACCCTAAGACGAGCAAAAGCTTCACTAGAACCACACTCCAGTATTTTAATTAGTAAACTATCATCTTGAGAAAACATCTTAGTCTCTTCAGGACTATGCTTTATACTTAAGCTATCAAGATTTAATCAAAGCCAAAAAGAGGCATGTTGCTGTTAACAACAAAATTAAACTTAAGTTTTGATTAAAATAAATACCCCAGATATTTCCTTCTTCTTTTTCTTTGCTATATTTAATTTTCTTTTTTTCATTTTTTTTCTTTTACTGTTCAATTTTTTGACAACAGTCTAAATTCAATTTTAAAAAAACTGTATTAGAATCTACTCTAGTAAAAAAACCAAAAATTAATTGATAACTAGATTACTTTCCACTTTTGACCCATGTTCTAATCTTTTAATTTCAAATTGAATTTTTTTATTTATTTTGATTGTAATTTTTCCTATAAGAAGATTTTTTTGAAAATCTCTTTCATTAGTACAACAAGGGTATTTTATTTTGGTAGAAGTTTTAACTTCACTATTTAATAATAAAATAAAAACTGAATTAATATTTGTTAGAGTTTTTTTATTTTTATTAATAATTAATCTCTCAGGTTTAATCCCTTATGGTTTTTCTTTAACTAGGCATTATTCTTTTAATTTTAGGTTAGGTTTAACTTTATGATTATCAACTATGATTTGAGGATTTTCGAAGAATTTAAACTCAAATATTGCCCATTTAACTCCTATGGGATGTCCTTTAGGATTAGTTCCTTTCATAGTTTTAGTAGAAAGTATTAGGATGTTAATTCGACCTATTACTCTATCTCTTCGATTAATATCAAATATATTAGCAGGTCATATAATTATTTCTTTATTATGTGGAGCTTGTTATTCAATATCTTTTTTATTAAAGCCTTCTTTTTTCTTGTTAGAAATTGGTTTCCTTATATTTGAGTTAGGAGTTGCATTTATCCAAACTTATGTATTTTCTATGCTAATAAGATTATATTGAGAAGAAACTGAGTAATTATCTGATTAGATAGTTAAGTTAATATTTACTTTGAAAGTAAAAGATGAGGTATTTTCTCTCTAATCTATATAAAAAAATACTTTCCAGTACTTTTAAACCTCTTCGACTATTTTTTGATAAATTAAATATACGAAGTGCCTGATAAAAAGGGCTATCTTGATGAGATAACAATGGTAACTTTACCCTTCGTAAAGTAAATTTAAACATTAGTGTTTAATGCACATAGAACTTTGAATTCTACAGAAATAGATATTCTCTATTATGTTTCTTTAGATGGCTGAGATTTAAGCATTGATCTTTTAAATCAAAAAACGGTAATTTTACCTCTAAAGATTTAAACTGTTCACTTCAATGAACCATCATATCACTCAATAATTAGCCCTAATAAAAGAACAATAGTAATCAATCTAATTATTAATCTAATTAATCATTCGTTTTGAAAGCTATTTATTAATGGAAGAATAATAACAATTTCTAAGTCAAAAATAAGAAAAATAATAGTAATAGAAAAAAATTGTATAGAAAAAGGAGTACGAGAGAATGAAATTGGTTCAAAACCACACTCAAAAGGTCTTTCCCCCGCTTCATTAACTTTATTTTCTATGAAAAACAATCTGACTAAGAAAATTAAAAGAGAAATTACAACTCTTAAAGTTATGTATGTGATAATTATTATTTTGATTTAGGTTTATGTAATTAAGTTGTGTTTACAATAGAAAATTCTTTAAACCTAATTATGTTAATATTATTAAAAAAATATTAACAAAATATGTTAATGAGATTAATTGACCAATTTCAAAGAAAGGAGTCTCAACAGGAAGAGACCCTACTCATGTAAGAAGAAGAAAAATTATGAAATAATTAATACATAAAATTTCATATAGTTTTCTAGATATTATATTTTTCCTTTTTTTTATTAAAGGAAATAAAAGTATAATTACAATTCTTAAAACCATTGCTGTTACCCCTCCTAGTTTTCTAGGAATAGATCGTAAAATTGCATAAGCAAAAAGGAAATATCATTCAGGCTGAATGTGAACAGGGGTGACTAACGGGTTGGCTTCAATAAAATTATCAGGATCTATAAAAGCAAATGGACATGTAGTACATACAAATAAAAAAAAAAATCCGGCTACAAGAACTCCTAAAATATCTTTTACTGTAAAAAATGGATGAAAAAAAATTTTATCTCTATTTATTATTAAGCCTAAAGGGTTTTTTCTTCCAGTCTCATGAAGGAATATTAAATGAATTCCTACTAATATTAAACCAACAAATGGTAAAAGAAAATGAAAAGAAAAAAATCGTGTTAAAGTAGGTTCTCTAACTGAGAAACCTCCTCAAACTCACTCAACAATTATTCCCCCAAAAATTGGAACAGCTGAAATTAAATTAGTAATAACTGTAGCTCCTCAGTAAGATATTTGTCCCCAAGGTAAAACATATCCTATAAATGCAACTCCTATAAAAACTAAAAACATAACGATTCCTACTAACCAAACTATAGTGTATCTAAAAGATATATAATAGAGTCCCCGAGCAATATGTATGTAAATGAATAAGAAAAAAAAAGTAGCTCCATTGGCGTGAATGTATCGAAGAGTTCATCCTCAATAAACATCATCATTAGCTCGAGTAACTCTATCAAAAGCTAAATCAATTCTAGATCTATAATGTATAGATAATATAAGTCCAGAAATAATTTGAACTCCTAAAAAAATTCCTAATAAAGATCCAAAATTTCATATGTATGAAATCCTTCTCGGGCAAGGCAACTTTATTAATGCATCTTTTATAAACAAAATCTATCAAAAAGATAATGTTATCTTTGAACGATAATAGTTTATTTTAACTTAAGATTTTAGGGTATTAGTTTAAAAAAACATCTAATTTGCATTTAGAAGAAGAAATTATTCATACCTTATTGAAATTTTTAAGATTAAAAACATATGATTGATATATGTATATTTATTATTTAATAAGAATTTCTGCTTTTATAATTTATTTATTTAAAGCTAATTATAGAATTTTATGAGAGTGAGTTATTTATGAATCAATAGATATAAGAATCGTAATTAGTTTGAGATTCACATTATATAATGTAATTTTTGTTTTTACCGTTTCTTCAGTTTTTGCTAGAGTATACCATTACTCAATTTACTATATGACAGGAGAAATTTATGTTAAACGATTTATATTGATTCTTATTTTATTCGTAATTTCCATAGTGATTTTAATTTGTAGGGGTAATTTATTTACAACGCTTATTGGATGAGATGGCCTTGGTGTTACTTCTATGCTACTTATTATATATTATTGTTCTAATGCCTCATTAAAGGCCAGAATATACACTTTTGTTATTAATCGTTTAGGAGATTGTTTTTTTTTAATTTTAATTTTCTTTATTATATGTAAATTTCCTACTCTTAATTTATTAGTTAATACTATAAGTAGAAATTTAGGAATACTTTTTTGTTGCTTATTTATTTTATTAAGAATTACAAAAAGAGCTCAGGTCCCTTTTTCATCATGATTAACAAAAGCAATAGAAGCTCCTACTCCAGTTTCTTCTTTAGTTCATTCATCAACTTTAGTAACTGCTGGAATTTATGTACTATTTTTATACCAAGAAGTATGAAAAGAAAGAGAAATTTTTGTGTTTATTTTATCTACTCTCTCATTAGCTACAATTCTAGTAGCTAGAATTGCAGGTTTAGTAGAAATAGATTTAAAAAAAATTGTTGCTTACTCAACTTTAAGACAGTTAGGATTTATTATATTTGTTTTTTCATTATCTCTATTTCCTCAAGGGTTTTTCCATCTAATTATACATGCTTTTTTTAAAGCTTTGATATTTATAAGAGCTGGTTATATTATCCATCACTCATCAGGTTGGCAAGACATTCGATTGATAAGACTAAATTTTTCCTGCTCACCAATTGTTGTTAAAATTCTTACAACTGCTATAGTTTCATTATGTGGCCTTCCTTATATATCAGGTTTTTTTTCTAAAGATTTGATTTTAGATTCATTATGTAAAATAAACTTTTCAGTTTTAATCTTTCTTATCCTAATTTGTTCATTTGTTTTCACTGTTTATTATTCTTTTCGGGTTTGTTGGTATGTAATGAGAGGTTTAAAACCAGTTTCTTCAATAACAGATGATTCTTCAGGGATAATTAAAACAATATTGTATTTATTAGTTCTTTCATGTACTATAGGAAGAATAATATTATGAACTTTTTACCCTTCTACACCTTCTTTTGATAGGCCTAAAATTATTTTAGTTATATTTTTAGTAGGTATATTAATTATTTTCTGAAACTTTTCTAGAGTGAAAAAAAACATGTTTTACTTAAAAACAAATATATATTTGTATGTAGTTATTAATTTAATTGTCTACAAATTTATAGTTTTTTTCCAAAAATTAGCATGATTTAGAGATCTTCTAGGGTTAATTGGGAAAACATTAAAACTTCCTTCGTTAATTTTAGACGAAATTATAAGTGTAACTAAGGATAAAGCTTTTTTAATTAATTTTAAAGAATTTATATTTTTAGGATTGATAATAGTTCTAGTTTTTATATTAATAACTTTATAATTTCAAGTAGTTTATTAAAAACATTACTCTTTCAAAGTAAAGATCTTATTTAAGTTTGTACAAGTTAGCATATTAGTGCGTTGAGCTTAGAATTCAGAGAAGAAAAAATTTTTCACTTGTAAATGAAAGATAGGCTATGTTTAAGCCAATAGGTTCATACCCTTTTGAAAAGTTTTAATAACTTTCTTTCGAAATAATTAGTGTAAAAGTTTTTACTACACCTAGGTCGAAACTAGACTATTACTAATTAATGTCTATATATTTAATTTTTATAATATCAATTATGTTTATTTGTAGATCTATGTCATATTGAACTATGTGATTAGGATTAGAAATAGTTAATTTTTTTCTTATTCCTTGATTAATGGAAGAAAAAAATGTATACAAAAATTCTAAGATTTTTTTTTATTTTGTTGTACAAGTTATTGCAACAGGTTGCTTTTTATTAGGAGCAATAAATTATAAATCTATATTCTTTTTTTGACTTTTGTTAACTGGGATAATTATTAAACTAGGAAGATTTCCACTCCATATATGGGTTTTAAGTGTTGTAGAAAATATAAATTGAAAAAAATTTTCTTTTTTTATAACAATATCTAAAATAGGACCTATTAGAGTTATAACTTTTATTAACCCCATGCTTAGAATAGTTAAATTATTATGAGGAGGATTAATGGTCCCTTTAATAGGGTTAAAAACTTCCTCTATTCGAAAGATACTAGCTTATTCTTCTATTGCTCATATAAGTTGAATTATAATTTGTATTGTTTTATGTAAAAGCTTACTTCTTTTTTTTTTGGCTTCTTATTGAAGAATTTTTATTATTTCTTGTTTAATATTTAATTCTCATTCATCTAGAAGAGTAAAGGATTTATTTTACCCATCAAGAATATATCTTGAATTATTTTTAATTCTATGTTTAATAGGATTCCCTCCATTTCTAGGGTTTTTTCCAAAATTATTTACATTAAAAGCTATGTGTTTTGAAGGAATAATAACTGAATCAGTTGTTGTTGGAATTTTATCAATTATTCCTTTTTTTTTCTATTTGAAAATATTAATTATAATATGTATAACTTTTTCTTATAAAAATTTATCTTTTATTTCCTTAAAATTATATAAAAAAAATTTCTTCTTAAAAATTTTATTATTTGTTTTAGGTATAGAAATCTTTTGTTGTTGTTTATAA